TGAATTTGGAACATTCCAAAAACTTGGGGATCCAACTACAAAAAGACAGGGAGTCTGATACCATATTGATCTCTTACTTTTTGCCTCTATTTGATTTTTTTTTAATTTGAAATAGGATACTGAAGACTTCTTGATTTGAATCGCTGCTTTTTCTTTGACTCTTGCTCTTTGTTTTATTTGTATCCGGGAGACACTCCTAAATAAACAGATATGGAAGCTATAATTGTAAACCACGATCGAATCTATGGAAGCTTTGGTTTATACATTTCTCTTAGTCTCGACTCTAGGAATAATTTTTTTCGCTATCTTTTTTCGAGAACCGCCTAAAGTTCCAACTAAAAAGTAAAAAGATGAAATGATTCTTTATTATCTTAATTGAAGTAAAGGGCCACCCGATATTGGGTGGCCCTTTAACTTCAATTAGTCCCCGTGTTCCTCGAATGGATCTCTTAATTGTTGAGAAGGTTGCCCAAAAGCAGTATATAAGGCATACCCAGTAAAACTTACAAGTAAACCAGATATAGAGATGGCGACTAGGGTTGCTGTTTCCATTATTATATAATGTCATGATCCCAGTGGATCTATGATAAGATAATTTATTTAGAACGGAATGGTATACAAAGTCAACAGATCTCAATTAATACAAAATAGGATTTATGGGTACACAAAGCGTTGATGGTAGTTCTAAATCTGTTCCAAGACGAACTAATGTAGGGGGTTTATTGAAACCATTGAATTCGGAATATGGTAAAGTAGCTCCCGGGTGGGGAACTACTCCTTTAATGGGTGTCGCAATGGCTCTATTTGCGATATTCCTATCTATTATTTTGGAGATTTATAATTCTTCTGTTTTATTGGATGGAATCTCAATGAATTAGATTCACAAGAACTACTAAATCTTAACTTTGCAATACAAAGTGAAGCGTTTGTGTCTCGGATTTTTTTACTCTAGTCTATATTTGGTAGTTCGATCGTGGAATTTCTTTTTTTCTGTATTTCTGGAATATGAGTGTGCGACTTGTTATAATGGATCCTATTGATAGTACAGAGAACGGCTCTGTCATCTTGATAGAGATGGTTTTTTAGTCCGTCAGATATTTATTATAGTATCTTATCTGGAGCACGGAAGATATGAAATAGATTATGAAGTATTCAAACTATGATTCAGACTTAATATTCAATCCCGTGACCGGACTTCAAAAAATTTCAAAGAGTTAGAAGGTATAAATTGAAAGATTTTTCGTCTTTAAAATTTCTTTGTTTATGTTTATTTTGATCAAGGGAGAAACCTTTCTTTGGATTTATAGTCATTATATTTATTCATTGACATTGATAAGTGATGATACAACGGTTCTTAACTCAGGGAATCCTTGCTTTGTACTTAAATTGAGTTTGAAATGAAAGTTTTATTGAATCATCGTGGTTCTAAGATGAATCTGAGGTTTCTAATCGATTTATAGGATCTTAACAATAAAATTCCTATCAATCAATAATTAAAGAAGATAATAGTAAGGCTGCATTACATATTATATTCCATACAAATAAAAAAATACTCAAAAAATAGGTAAATAGAAGATTCAAGAGGCCTCTAATGATCAACATCAAGAGATGAATGAGCCAACTTGATATTTTGGCATTATAACTACAAAAAGAAAAAGAGTTTTCGGATTTTTCTTTTTTTGTACGTCATCTTAGAGACTATTAACTATTAATTGAATCATAGGAGTAAGACGTTTCTATTATATATCCGTTTCAACTAATATTTTTGTAGTTCTGTTTGAGCGGTACGAGATGAAATTCTCATATACGGCTCTCAGGGGGGGAAATTTTTCTGGTTTACCTATCTCAATAAAGTCTATGATTGGTTCGAAGAACGTCTCGAGATTCAGGCGATTGCAGACGATATAACTAGTAAATATGTCCCTCCTCATGTTAACATATTCTATTGTTTGGGAGGAATTACGCTTACTTGTTTTTTAGTGCAAGTAGCTACGGGGTTTGCTATGACCTTTTACTATCGTCCGACTGTTACTGAGGCTTTTGCTTCTGTTCAATATATAATGACTGAAGTTAACTTTGGTTGGTTAATCCGATCAGTTCATCGATGGTCGGCAAGTATGATGGTCCTAATGATGATCCTACACGTATTTCGTGTATATCTCACGGGTGGCTTTAAAAAACCTCGCGAATTAACTTGGGTTACAGGTGTGGTTCTTGGTGTATTGACCGCATCTTTTGGTGTAACTGGTTATTCCTTACCTTGGGACCAAATTGGTTATTGGGCAGTAAAAATTGTAACAGGCGTGCCGGACGCCATTCCTGTAATAGGATCACCTTTGGTAGAGTTATTACGAGGAAGTGCTAGTGTAGGACAATCGACTTTGACGCGTTTTTATAGTTTACACACTTTTGTATTACCTCTTCTTACCGCTGTATTTATGTTAATGCATTTTCCAATGATACGCAAGCAGGGTATTTCAGGTCCGTTATAACCTTCTAT